CGCCTACGGATCAGTCGACATTTTTCACAAATTTTACGAACAGAAGTCCTTATTTTCATATTTCTTATTCCTTACCTTAATTCTGAATCTACTCTTTTGAGGAAAATAAGTTTCTTGAATATTTTTTTTTTTAACTTCGAATTGTGTCGCCATGAAAGGAATGTTTAAAAAATCACCTAATCGTTCGAATCCTTGTTGCGAAGTCTATAAATTATACGTCCTCTGGTTGAATCATAACGACTTACTTCAATTTTTACTCTATCTCCCGGTAGTATCCGTATAAAACTGCGCCGGATCCTCCCTGAAGCATAACCTAGAATTAGATCTTCATTATCTAAACGGACCCGGAACATACCGTTGGGAAGTGATTCAGTAATTAAACCTTCATGAATTAATTTTTGTTCTTTCATTCCAGGTAACCCCCTTGAAGTATCAACTAATGAAGGAAGAGGTATATAACTCACTTTTCCTCTCTATTTCACAAATGGGAAGTTAGAGATAAAATTAGGATACCAGAGGAGGAGGATCACCATATATAACACAAAATTTCTCCTCCAATTCTTTCTAGTCGAGCTTCTCGATCTGTCATTATACCTCGAGAAGTAGAAAGAATTACAATTCCCATTCCACCTAAAATCTTAGGAATTCGTTGATAGTTGGAATAAATTCGTAAACCGGGTCGGCTGATACACTTTAAAACGGTTCTATATATTCCTTTCCTAGTCTTTCTATGTCGCAGGGTTGAAACCAAGAAATATTTCTTATTTTCCTGATGTTTCCGAACATTTTCAATAAAACCTTCTCGTAGAAGTATTTTAACAATGTTTTCGGTGATATTAGTAGATGCTATTCGAACCGTTCCTTTTTTATTCATGTCAGCATTTCTTATGGAAGTTATTATATCGGCAATAGTGTCCCTACCCATAACGAACTATAATTTTTTGTGCCTCCTAATTTTGATATAATCAACATGTTTCCTTTTTTCTTTTTTCTTTGTTTTTTTTTTTTGAATTATTAAATTTTAAAAAGTATATGCGTGAGACACAATCTATTAATTTGATCTATTTCAGATAGCCTACTATATCATAGTGTCATCTACTAGTATTTATAATACCTCGGGAGCTAATGAAACTATTTTAGTAAAATTCAACTGTCTCAATTCCCGAGCGATCGCACCAAAAACTCGAGTTCCTTTTGGATTTCCTTCTTGATCAATGACGACCGCTGCATTGTCATCATATCGTATTATCATACCGTTGTCACGTTTGAGTTCTTTACATGTACGTACAATTACAGCTCTAATGACTTCTGATCTTTCTAGAGGCATATTTGGCACTGCTTCTTTGATTACAGCAACAATAACGTCACCAATATGAGCATATCGGTGATTACCAGCTCCTATGATTCGAATACACATCAATTCTCGAGCTCCGCTGTTATCCGCTACATTCAAAAGGGTCTGAGGTTGAATCATATATTTTTTATTTGAATCTCTTATTTCAATGCAAAGGATGAAGGAAAAAAAGAAATATTGTCTGTCCAGAAAAAAATAAACCTGCGGTTGTTTTTTCATCCTCAATATCTCTTTTGTTTAGTTCTACATCCCTATCGTGAAATAACAAATTGAGTTCGTATAGGCATTTTGCACGCAGCTATTTCAATAGCTGCTCTGGCTACAGTTTCTGATACTCCGCCCATTTCATAAAGTATTCGACCCGGTTTAACAACAGATACCCAATATTCGGGGGATCCCTTTCCCGAACCCATACGTGTTTCGGTAGGTCTTACTGTAACAGGTTTGTCGGGAAATATACGTACCCATATTTTTCCACCACGACGCGCATATCGTGTCATTGCTCTCCGCCCCGCTTCTATCTGTCTAGCTGTGATCCAAGCGGGTTCAAGTGCCTGAAGAGCGTATCTGCCGAAACAAATATGATTGCCTCGACAAGATATTCCCTTCATTCTTCCTCTATGTTGTTTACGAAATCTGGTTCTTTTGGGGTTATAGTTGATGGTTGTTTCTTAATTCCATCTCTATTGCAGAACCGGACATGAGAGTTTCTTCTCATCCAGCTCCTCGCGAATGAAACGATTCAATAATATTACAGATACATATGTATAATTATAATTCAATAATATTACAGATACATATGTATAATTAATTATTTATTATTTATAATTATTATTATAAATAATAANATAATATAAGTAATTATGAGTTAATAATATAAGTAATTATAAGTAATGAATGGCATTTATTGATATTTAATTTGTTACATATTTAATTTGTTACAAAGGAAGATGTATATACAAAATATACAGCTGGACGTGTATATTATTAGATATAGAAAATATAAAAAATGCTTCTTTTTTTAGAATATAACGTATCGTATAATATAATGAATCCTTATTTTTACCTCTATCGAATCGGGCCAAAAATTGTAATCCAATAAATAAATAAAGGTTTCGCGGGCGAATATTGACTCTTTCATTCGTAAGGTCAATTCATGACATCTCTCAGAATAAATCAATTTTTTCTTGGTTCGTTCCGCCATCCCACCCAATGAATTATTAGGATTCGTTTTCAATAGAATCCTATGCAGTCACAGGTTTCGTCGTTCCCATAGCTTCTCCATTAATGGTTAGGCCTGAACTCTGCAATGGAGCTTCCGGCAAAATTCGTTCCCGAGTCAATCTCCTCAGTTTTTATTAACCCGAGGCTCTTTATTCTTTATTATTTTTTTCTTTTTTTTATATTTTATTTATTTATATTTCATTTATATATTTATATCAGTATTGATTATATCAGTATTAATGCTTTATCACACTGCCTTTTATGAGGTGATTCATAGACCATACATATTGGAATCATATATCATTGATATTTTTGTTCTCTCTTTCTATCATCCTTCCATTTATCCACATCCCTTTATTTTTGCTTCACAACCCATAATCAGATTTCTTTTTTATGGAAAAAATTTCAGTTGCTACAACTATATGATTGATCCACCCATATAGTGACTGTTTCTTGGGATCTTGACAATACGAAGCAATAAGTTGGTTATTAATTTATATGGTTACTAAGTTCATAGTAGGGGTTAGTCTATTTTTTTTTTTTTTTAATCTCAACCCTAAACTCTAAAGAAAAAACTAACGAGTCACACACTAAGCATAGCAATTATACTAAATGGTCAATCGAATTTTTATTCAACCTTATAGAATTAGAATTGTTCATTTTTGTTTGATTTAACAGAAAAAGAATGAAACAGTTTGTAATTTTTTGTTCTATCACTGGACAGAATGGCAAGACAAATGAAGGTCTATTATTTCTCGTTTACAAATATCCAAACTCGTTTACAAATATCCAAATTTTGATGCCTAATACTCCATAAATAGTTCGAATTGTATAGGAACAATGATCAATTTTAGCGCGAATTGTTTGTAGGGGAACCCTACCTTCTCTGATCCATTCGACACGTGCAATTTCTTTTCCGTCGATACGCCCTGCGATTTGTACTTGAATTCCTTTTGTATCTGTTTGTTCAGTTAATTCAATAGCTTTTTTCATTGACTTTCGAAACGAAACTCTATTTTTTAACTGTAAAGCTATATATTCTGCAAGAATATTTGGTTGTCCATAAGGTTTTTCAATTCTTGTGATAGCAATGTTGAGTCTCCGGTTCACAGAATGAAGTTCCTTTTGTACATTCATCTGTAATTCTTCTATTCCTCGTGTTTGGCCCTCTATTAATAAATTTGGGAATCCAATATGGATTATGACCTGGATCAAATCGATTCTTTTTTGAATTCCTATACGTGCGATTCCTTCGAAACCCGAGGATATTCTCCTATTTTTTTGTACATAGTTCTTGATACAATTCCGTATTTTTTCATCTTCCTGTAAACCCACGGAATAATTTTTTGTTTGTGCGAACCAAAAGGAACGATGACTTTGGGTTGTACCAAGTCTGAAACCAAGTGGATTTATTTTTTGTCCCATATTTTTCTATTATGTTCTCTTTCCATTCATATTTTTAATATGAATCTAAATCTTAGATTGATTGATCTAAAAATGATTTAGATTTTTCCTTTAATACAATTGTTATATGACAAGTGGGTTTTTTTATCGGATAACTACGTCCCCGAGCCCGAGGTCTTAACTTTTTCACAATAGCACTCCTATTGACTTCGGCTTTACTAATGAATGAATCAGCTTCGTTCAAACCCATATTATGATTAGCGTTTGCTGCTGCAGAATAAACCAATTGTAAAATTGGATAAGATGCTCGATAAGGCATGAGTTCCAGTATCATAAGTGTTTCCTCATAGGAACGTCCGCGAATCTGATCAATTACTCTTTGCGCTTTTAAAACAGACATACATATATGTTGAGCTAAAACTTTTATTTCTCTATTTTCTTCTCTACCTGAACTCCAGTTCTTTATCATAAGGTCACCCCCCACTAATGTAAGTATTAGTAAGTACTTTTTTAGTTTCTTTTTTTTTTTATTTATTTTATTTATATATTTATATTAATAATA